GATTATTTACAAGTGGTATTCAAGCTCTTATTTTTGCAACTTTAGCCGCGGCTTATATAGGTGAATCCATGGAAGGCCATCATTGAAATAGTATTTTTTAGCTTAACCCACAGCAATGTATAAATATATATGGTGGGTGGCTCAAGAGAATTTTTTAACTTACGGAATAGAATAGGGGAATCTAAATATACAACTATGCTATATACGATCTAGAGTGATAGCAAAAAAATTACGATGATATTAAAGAGTAAGGGGAAAAAGATCTTTTTTTTGAGATCTTTTTCCTAAAATTCCCCTTTCCTTCACTTAATATCATACTTCGTCTCAATGAATATTCACTTTCGATTGCTTAGTCCATCTCATTATTAATTCATTGTTAAAACAATTTGAATATCAGAATTTTTGTCAAGAATTTTTGTTGTCTAGGTTTACGACGTGTAATTAAAGTAATTAACTAAAAAAAATAAAAAAAAGGGCGAAATGATTTCCCTTTCAGTTGATTTTATTCAACGATTGACCAAAATATTAATAATAAATAAATACTAAAAATAAATAATTTTTTTATTCAGTTTTATTAATAAATTGCATGAACTTAGATCAATCAAATAATTCAAATAATGATATTTCTATACATATGGAATTAGTCGTCCTAATCAATTTGTCCATTTAAATTTCTCTAGGTGGAATAAAGATTCAAAAGAATTTTGAAAAGGGTTTTTTTTTTTTAGTATTTTAGAAAGGGTCGGTTAGGGGCGGAAGGTATCTGTACTTGAATAACTATAAGTGAACCCTTTTAGATGTTTCGACGCTTGATTCTCGAATAGGATTGAATCTAAGATGAATGCTTGGTTTACGTTATGGAAGAAAGACATGTATATGTGATATTAGATATTGCCTAGTGCTAGTTATATATGAAATGAACTAAAGGATATTATTTTACTACTCTAGGGGATTCGAATAGACTAGAAGTCCTTCCGGTCCCTTGTGACTGTGAATTGAATGAATAAACGGATGAAATCAAGAAATAATTCAACTAACAGTTCGAACCAAGAACAAGAAATGGAAGAACGAAAGTCGTATGGGTTCACAAAGACTCTGTGGCTAAAAAGTAAAAAAGATATATCGAAGTAGTTTTGATGATTCAATAATCTTATTACTTCAATCCGAGGTTCTTAGTTACTTCGACTGGATGAGTCCTAATGAGGGAATAATTAAGTCATAATTCATTGGTTGATTGTATCATTAACCATTTCTTTTTTTGGTACGAGGAATTTATCATGAATCCACTGATTTCTGCTGCTTCCGTTATTGCTGCTGGATTGGCCGTAGGGCTTGCTTCTATTGGACCTGGAGTTGGTCAAGGGACTGCTGCGGGTCAAGCTGTAGAGGGTATCGCGAGACAGCCTGAGGCAGAGGGAAAAATACGAGGTACGCTATTGCTTAGTCTAGCTTTTATGGAAGCTTTAACAATTTATGGACTGGTTGTAGCATTAGCACTTTTATTTGCAAATCCTTTTGTTTAATCTTAGCTTAGAAATAGGAAAAATGTATTTATTTTTCCTATTTTATTGCCTTCGACTTGTCGTTTGCTTTTTCAAATTCTATCAAGATTTCCCTCCTCCCATTCTTTATTCTTTGAGAAAAGAACCTACGGGACGGGCTGATTTGCGGATGAGGAATTAGCATACTGATTCGCTTTCATCCTTCCCGTTCATAGACCAAGGGAAACTCTTTTTAGTAAGTGGTAGTGTTCCAATAACCAATAAAATAAAAGGGCTAGTTCATTAGTTCATAATTTATAACTAACTCGAATATTTTTTATTTTTTTACTCAATTTCAGAAAAAATAAAAGAATAAATAAAAAGAGGGGCGAAGTGCTACAAAAAGAACTCTGTTCGATTTTTTAGTCTATCTATAAGAGGAGATCATATGAAAAACGTAACCGATTCTTTCGTTTCTTTGGGCCACTGGCCATCTGCCGGGAGTTTCGGGTTTAATACCGATATTTTAGCAACAAATCCAATAAATCTAAGTGTAGTGCTTGGTGTATTGATTTTTTTTGGAAAGGGAGTGTGTGCGGGTTGTTTATTTCAAGAATAGGCTGGACCAACCAACTGTACCCTTTTCCGTTATAAGTAGGAAAGAGAGGTGCATGATCTCGCGAATTACTTCTGTATAAATTCAGAAATTATATGTAAGAACCATAGCATTTCGCGATTCATTGGTAAATCTATTTTGATTCTCTATTAACCAATAATGTGGAACTATTAACATGGTTAAAACAAACTGTTTGAAGTCTAGACGCAGCATGGTACGCTTTCTACCACTATGTTAATATAGAGGTGGTTTCCAAATAAATATTTTATCGATATAGGATACTCATATTGATAAAATGATTTTAACCGCTTATTGTAAATTGTAAAAACGGGGATTTTACCCCCTTTATCTAATGCTGAATCGACGACCTATTCTAAGTAAGAAGAACTTTTTGGATTTGAAA